TAAAGGTGCGGAAAGAGAGGGATTCGAACCCTCGGTAAACAAAAAGCCTACATAGCAGTTCCAATGCTACGCCTTGAACCACTCGGCCATCTCTCCTACATAATGATTATGCCCAGAAACCGAGTGAATAGTGAGTCATTCATATTCCATTTGGGTGGGCGCACACAATCAATTGGAACTATAAAAATAGAAAGAAAAGGTTTTATCAAAAAAAAACCCACCCTTCGAGGCTGGCTGGCCGTAGGATAAAGTAATTTGATTAAGAAGTCCGTTTTTACGTTATTTCGTACTGTATTGTACAATTCCTTTGTTTGGGGGATTATTTTCTCACGCGATAAAAAATGAAATTATAGAATGGATTGCTACCTATGCCTAGATCTCGGATAAATGGAAATTTTATTGATAAGACCTTTTCCATTGTAGCCAATATCTTATTACGAATAATTCCGACAACTTCAGGAGAAAAAGAGGCATTCACTTATTACAGAGATGGTGCGATTTGATTATCTTTTTTTTTACCGATCTCAGTCTTAGGAGAAAGATACATTCTTCAGAGAGAAAGAAAAAAATTTTGAAAAAAACCTACGCTTGCTGAAGGTGAAGTTTGGAAATAAAACGATTAATTCCTTCTGTCGTGTATCCCCGATTAATGCAGCCTCATATGCTTCAATTTTTGGTTTATAGTATTAAGCGAAAGGTTATACCTATACCTATGGGGTTAGGTCAATCCTACTCCACTAGTACCAATGGGCGGCATGGGGGAAGAAGCACTACGCTTAGGAATCAACAACACGAGAAAACTTTGTAAAAAAAACCCTTCCTTTCTTATCGGGATCGGGACTAACAAGAATGGTTGGGACAATAAACATCCATCTCGTTCGTATTTTGGATACCCATATAACCATCGAAGACTGTTGAAGTGACTAATTCCGGGAAATTTAGCGGCGTTGAGGACAAAGAAATTGTTGAAGTGACTATTTATCCAGTAATAACATACTTGATCTTAAGAAAAAAGATCCTTTACAGGAAGGTTGGCTAGAGATTTCGTGTAAAAACACTAGTCCCGCTCAGTTGATAATGAGAATATTGCAATCTTTTTTGATTCTATGTTTATCATTATACACAGAAAGGAGGAGCCGTATGAGATGAAAATCTCACGTACGGTTCTGGAACGGAGATTCTTTGAACCGAATGACGACCGTAACGGATGTCGGCTCAATCGGAAGGAAATTATGCGGAAGCTTTACAGAATTATTATGAGGCTATGCGACTGGAAATTGATCCCTATGATCGAAGTTATATACTTTATAACATAGGCCTTATCCACACAAGTAACGGAGAACATACGAAAGCTTTGGAATACTATTTTCGAGCACTCGAACGAAACCCGTTCTTACCTCAAGCTTTTAACAATATGGCCGTGATCTGTCATTACGTGCGACTATCTCCACTATAGAAAGAAAAAAGAAAAGAACGAGCAAATCCGCTAATACTTATAAATACTAGAAAAAAAAATGGGCTTTCTACATATATATCGTTCGAAACAACGATTTTTATCAGCTGTAGCAAAGAAACAAACTTCATAGAAATCGAAATATGAAGAAATATATATGCCTAGATACTTTTTTTTCTATGGATAAAAGATCTAATTGATAGAGGAAGCACCGTAAAGATCAATTAACAAGGTTTTTGGCCAATACAACAAGAACTGCTTACTTATCTCATGATAGAAGAGTTAGGAATCCACTTATGTAATAAAGTTGATCCCCTAAGCTTTTGAGCAGCGGTGTAGTATCAGATCCCAAAGATAGTAAGTCTTTTCTTATGAAGAAAAGTCTTTCTCAAAGATTCTATAGAAATAGATATATCATATATGAAAGTATATGATATATGAAATCGAGATAGTTACCTTTCAGAAGATTCTAATAAGAGTGTAAATGCCGATGCTTTATTCTTCTTGAAAAAATTGTATAAGTCAATCCAATTGCATCATCATCTCCAGGAAGTCGATTTGGAATGGAACACCGATCGGTATAAAATGGAAAAAGATGCATTTTCTATCTTACTTTGGTGTGAGAACCAAAGCTATGCTTTATTCTTCTGAAGGTAGGAAAAAAGATAAAACTAAAAAAAAGGATTAAATTCTTTATTAATCCAAATTCAAGTTTGAAACTCATGTAATTAACCTCTTTTCTTGTGGTTAACTCCAGAAAAAAATGGAAGATCAAAAGAATTGACTGTTGAGCCGTATGAGTCAGGAAACTCTCAAGTACGGTTCTAAGGGAAGGAATTTACGCACCTATTCCGACCGCGGAGAACAGGCCATTCGACAGGGAGATTCTGAAATAGCGGAATCTTGGTTTGATCAAGCTGCTGAATATTGGAAACAAGCTATAGCACTTACCCCAGGTAATTATATTGAAGCACAGAATTGGTTGAAGATCACAGGGCGTTTTGAATAAGAACACTCTGTTTATTATTTTCTTTTTTTCTATTCTAA